AATCATTAACCAGCATCTGGTATTTGTAGAAACTAGGTAGAATCCTGAGGGCCCAGGCACGACTGGCACATGTGCTATTTTCTGGTCCTATTTACCACTTGGAATGTTTTAATTCAATGTATGTCATGTCATGAAGTGTTATCATTGGTAAATAAATAAATTAAAATAAAAAAATAAAAAATCAAATCATTTTTAGTATTAAACGGCGACCGCCGCGCTCTGCACCTAGGTCCACACCCCCCCCCATGCCTGGGCCCTCAGGATTCTACCTAGTTTCTACAAATACCAGATGCTGGTTAATGATTCAATGATAATCCTTATCAAGACTATGGATTTTTTTATATATTTAATGGGACAATTTTTGTCTCCATGGAGTAGTCACTAAATTATTTATGAAAAAGAACTATGGTTTTATTACTTACTCTGGAACGCATTCTCCTCCTTCACAGTCATACATGCTGACGACCTTTAGACACTGGCCATGAACACAAATCTGGTTTGGAAAGGGAAAAAAAAAGTATTCATGAATTAACAAATATTTATGAAAGCAACCAACACAAAAACGCATATGAGGGACACATGGCCGGCATAGCTTGACTTTCTACGGAATACAATGAATTGCCTGATAACTCATTCTATAGCCTCACATTCATTTGACAGATACTGTACATATTGAATAAGCTTTAAGCTTTACTTTGTCTAAGATATAGGGTAAGGGCTAGGGTTTTATGTTAGGTTTATATATAACGCGCGTATCCAAGGAATAGTTTAAAAAAAACAACAGCTTTGGGAGTTGTAGACGTAGGTGAGAGCCTTACTTCTTTGAGTTAAGGAGATGGGAATTGAACCCACAACAAGGAAGTCAAAGTTCCTCGTTTTTCCATTAAACTACTCCTTAAAGTAACTGGGTTGTAGCTAAATGTAAAGGCGCTTGGCCGTTAACCAAGAAATAGTAGGATAAAAACCTATCTTCCCAGGCTGAAATAGCAAAGTGGTTAATGCAAAAGACTTAGGATTTTTCATCGAAGGTTCAACTCCTTCTTTCAGCTGTAGTTCCTAAGAATTTAACTTAGGATTTCTGCTTGCAAAGCAAACGTTTTTCACTAAACTAGAACCACAAGGGCTTAAGTTAAATAAACTGAAAGCCTTCAAAGCTTTTTATAAGAATGAAAACTTCTTAGCCCTTGGGCTTTGTAGTGTAATTAACATTTTGGATTGCAAATCCTTAGATGCAATTAATACGTTGCCAAAGCTTCAAGACAACCCGAATTGCACGAGTGTAACCTCCGTGTAAAAGAGAAACTTCCTAACTAGCTATGTCTTGTGTGTTTATTTATATATATAAGTATATATATAGCAGAGTAAGCTAAATGCTAAGCTTTTGGGCTCATACCCCAAGAATGGAAGGATAGAAACCTCCCTCTGCTTCAGAAGCCGCTGGAATTTAACCAGCAATTTTGGCCTGACAACCCAAAGTTATATTTTAACTAGACCTCTTTTTAGTAAGATGGCTGAGAGAACAAGCGGTGGATTGTAAATCCATACACAAAGGTTAAATTCCTTTTCTTATTATTTTTACTCTATGAGTACAACAGTACCTTTGACTTCCAATCAGATAGTCTTAGCGAGAATCTAAGATAGAGTATAGCTAAAATAGCAAAGTGGTTAATGCAGAAGGCCTAAGACCTTCCTATCAAGGGTTCAACTCCTTTTTTTAGCTAGATGACTTATTTATTTACAGTATTAGAATTACTTTCTTTTTTGGTGCCAGTTCTTCTTGCGGTAGCCTTCCTTACTCTAGTTGAACGAAAGGTATTAGGCTATATGCAGTTCCGAAAGGGACCAAAAGTAGTTGGACCCTATGGACTTTTGCAGCCCTTTGCAGACGGCCTTAAGCTTTTTATTAAGGAGACTTTAAAGCCTTCTACAGCTTCCCCCTACCTGTTTTTTTTATCTCCCCTATTGTTTATGGCACTTGCATTGCTCCTATGAAAACTAATGCCGGTACATACGCCAACTATAAACTTCCAGCTATCCTTACTACTAGTCCTTGGATTATCAAGCCTCTCTGTTTATGCTATATTAGGATCTGGCTGAGCCGCCAAATCTAAGTACTCCTTAATAGGAGCAATACGAGCCGTGGCCCAAACTATTTCCTATGAAATTAGCCTCGCATTAATCTTACTTTCATTAATTATAATTACCAGAAGTTTTAAATTAACATATATAATGAACGTCCAAGAGTTTTCTTGGTTTGCTCTAAGATGCCTTCCACTATTTTATATTTGATTTGTCTCTACCCTAGCAGAGACAAACCGTGCCCCTTTTGATTTAACAGAAGGAGAATCGGAAATAGTATCTGGGTACAACGTTGAATATGCAGGGGGACCCTTTGCCTTGTTCTTTATTGCTGAGTATGCTAAAATAATTCTAATGAATCTTTTTTCGGTAGTCCTTTTTCTTGGTGGCCCATCACCGGCCAACGAACTATTCCCCCTAAAAGTCCTAGTCATTGGACTAAAGACTACTTTTTTAGTTTTCCTATTCCTATGGGTACGAGCTGCCTACCCCCGATTTCGATATGACCAACTAATGTTCTTAACTTGGAAGAGCTACCTTCCACTCTCCATCGGGGCGCTCTGCGCCACGATAACTATAGTTTTAATCTTAGGAACCTACCTTCCTCTATTTTAAAGAGCTTGCTCCCAAAGCTTGGGTGTCTAGCTGATAATTAGATTATCAAGGGTTAAATTCCCTTCAAGCTCTATGCACCAAATGATATCCGTCTTTTTGTTTTTAACGGTCATCTCTGGAACGGTAATAGTTATTTCCTCCGAAAAATGATTTGTTATATGATTAGGCTTGGAACTAAGAACTCTGGCCCTAATCCCAATTCTTTGCTCTAACTTTTCCCCCCGAAAAGTAGAAGCAACCATAAAGTACTTCCTTGTTCAGGCCTTCAGCGCCGCCCTACTCTTAAAAAGTGCCCTTATACAGGCCTGATTTTCCGGATCATGGTCGGTATTAGTTCCAATGGAGAGATTTCCCTCCCTCTGCCTTAGAGTCGCACTAGCCTTCAAGCTAGGGCTAGCTCCGTGTCACTTTTGACTTCCAGACGTACTTCAAGGCTTACCATTTCTTCAAGGACTTATTATTGCCACATGACAGAAGATAGCCCCTCTCTTTCTACTATTTTATTTTAACCAACTAAGATTCTCTTACTTCATTGTCATAGCAGGGCTAATTTCAATTTTAGTCGGAGGATGAGGAGGCCTAAAACAAACACAAGCACGAAAGATTCTGGCCTTTTCCTCTATCGGGAACATGGGATGAATAGTAGTAACCTCCGCCTTCTCATTGGGCACCGCAGCCATGATGCTTCTTATTTACTTAATAATTAAAACCGCCATCTTCTTGATATTGGACTTTTTAGGAATATTTACCCTAGGACACCTGAAAAATACTTCCCAACTCTCACCAGTAAGAATAACCTTAATTATTCTTACAATACTATCGCTAGGAGGTCTCCCTCCACTAACGGGATTTATTCTGAAGTTTTCCTCCCTCTATAGACTAATAAGTAAAGGGTTTATACTCTTCTCCTCCATCATGATAATAGGAAGTCTTTTGAGACTCTTTTTTTACCTCCGAATTGCTTTTAAAACCACCTTAATCCTTTTCCCTCAACATTTAATTAGGTTAACCGCTTGACGAAACAGAGCGAGAACAAAGCCTCTCATGGCTAAGACATGACTAATCTCAACTTTTTCTGTACTGAGAATTTTAGCCATCCCCCTAACCGTTCCCTTATATATTAATATATAGAAAAATTGTTACCATAGGCCCCCCCAAAATAAAAATATAAAGCTTTCTTTATAGAAAAAACACTTTTACTTTAACAGTATTACTACTAGAAATTTTTGAAGGCCCAACAGAAGAAGTACCGAAAGGGAATAATGAAATAATATTAACTTGATAAATATTAGAAAGGAAAGGTTATTTCTTTTACCTTGTGTATAATGGATTAACGAGACTACCCAAAAAATTATTTGACACCCGAAACTGGACGAGCTAATCTTTCATTCTTTTTAGAGGATTGATCCTTACTGTTGCAATAGTAAGAGAAAAGGAAAGATTAGATGTGAAATGCTAACCGCGCCCAAAGATAGCTGGTTCTCCAAGAAATTAGTTTTAGCTAAGCCTTTTAAGTAAAAATAAAATTACTTTAGTATATAAAACCAAAAGTTTAGTCTTTTAGCTTAAAGGTCAGGGTCTTAGGGATAAGCCTAAGGCCCAAAATGGAAACCCCCAACTCTGTTAGAAAAAGACAATAAACCCCATAAATAGTTGCCCTTAAGGAAGTAGGCTTAGAAACAGCCACCTAAATAAAAAGCGTTAAAGCTTAATTAACAAATTTCAACTAAAAAATCCTTGGAACAAACTCTGAACCTACAGAAAATTATTGGAGCCTTCTGACTTTCAGAAGAGACAATGTTAATATGAGTAAGAATACTTTCACCTGCGTTTTATACCCCCCTAACCTTGGAAATAGAAACACTGAGACTAAAAAAATTGTTTCAACTATTGTCCTCCAACCCAGGAGAAATAAAAACTAATAAATTGGAAAAAAGGAACTCGGCAAAATCTAGTTTCGCCTGTTTACCAAAAACATCGCTCCCCGATAAACAACAACATGGGGAGTCCTGCCTGCCCAGTGACTAAAGGTTAAACGGCCGCGGTATCTTGACCGTGCGAAGGTAGCATAATCATTTGTCTTCTAAATAAAGACTAGTATGAATGGCAAGACGGAACTGAACTGTCTCTTTTCCAAATAATCCGAATTTCACTTCTCCGTGAAGAGGCGGAGGGTAAAATCGTTAGACGAGAAGACCCTGTCGAGCTTTCAGCAAAAACTTAACTAGTAAAACACTTAAACTACTCTAATACATGAATATAAGTACAATAAGCCACTAAGATTAAGTAAAGCTTTGGTTGGGGCAACCGCGGAGTAAAAGAAGCCTCCGCTAAAAATGTTAACTACTAAAATAAGAACAACCATTCTACAATCATAAATGATTAAACTGATCCATTTAGATGACCAAAGGAACAAGTTACCGCAGGGATAACAGCGTTATCTTTTCTGAGAGTTCACATTGACGAAAAGGTTTGCGACCTCGATGTTGGATCGGGACATCCTAAAGGTGCAGAAGCTTTTAAGGGTTGGTCTGTTCGACCATTAAAGTCCTACGTGATCTGAGTTCAGACCGGCGAAAGCCAGGTCAGTTTCTATCTACGTATTCATTCTCCTTAGTACGAAAGGACCAGGATAAAAGTGCCCATACAGACATGTATACACTCTAATTAAAAACATGCAACTAAGACGATGACTATTTTCTACTAATCATAAGGACATTGGAACACTTTATTTAATCTTTGGTGCCTGAGCAGGCATGGTAGGAACTGCAATGAGAGTAATTATCCGAGCCGAACTAGCACAGCCAGGCTCTTTACTAAAAGACGACCAAATCTACAAAGTAGTTGTTACTGCACACGCGCTGGTAATGATTTTTTTCATGGTAATGCCAATTATGATAGGTGGGTTCGGAAACTGACTTATCCCACTGATGATTGGGGCGCCGGACATGGCCTTTCCCCGAATGAACAACATGAGATTCTGACTAATACCCCCTTCTTTTATTTTACTCCTAGCCTCAGCAGGAGTAGAAAGAGGAGCCGGAACAGGATGAACTATCTACCCTCCCCTCTCTAGAAAAATTGCTCACGCAGGGGGCTCAGTAGACTTGGCAATTTTTTCCCTCCACCTTGCAGGTGCCTCTTCTATTTTGGCCTCAATCAACTTTATAACTACAATTATTAACATGCGAACACCAGGAATGTCTTTTGACCGACTACCCCTGTTTGTTTGGTCCGTTTTTGTTACAGCGTTCCTTCTGCTTCTTTCCTTACCAGTACTAGCAGGAGCGATTACTATGCTTTTGACAGACCGTAAAATTAATACAACATTCTTCGACCCAGCAGGAGGGGGAGATCCAATTCTATTTCAACATCTATTCTGATTTTTCGGTCACCCTGAAGTGTATATTCTAATACTACCTGGATTTGGAATGATCTCACACGTAATAGCCCATTATTCAGGAAAGCGAGAGCCTTTTGGTTACCTGGGAATGGTCTATGCCATGATAGCAATCGGAGTTCTTGGGTTCCTAGTGTGAGCCCATCATATGTTTACAGTAGGAATGGACGTAGACACACGAGCATACTTTACCGCTGCCACAATGATAATAGCTGTCCCCACAGGAATTAAGGTATTCAGATGAATGGCAACCCTTCAAGGATCTAACCTCCAATGGGAAACTCCCCTACTCTGAGCACTTGGGTTTGTCTTTTTATTTACTCTAGGAGGACTTACTGGAATTGTACTAGCAAACTCCTCTATTGACGTTGTCCTGCATGACACATACTACGTTGTTGCTCATTTCCACTACGTACTATCAATGGGTGCAGTATTCGCCATTTTTGCTGGATTTACTCATTGATTTCCCCTGTTTTGTGGATACAATCTTCACCCTTTGTGAGGAAAGGCTCATTTTTTTATGATGTTCGTTGGAGTCAACCTAACGTTTTTCCCTCAACATTTTCTAGGTCTGGCTGGTATGCCACGACGATACTCAGACTATCCAGATGCCTATACCCTCTGAAACACGATTTCCTCTATAGGGTCAACTATCTCTTTAGTAGCTATGTTATTTTTTATCTTCCTCATTTGAGAAGCTTTTGCCTCTCAACGAGAAGGAATCACCCCAGAATTTGCCAATGCCTCTCTAGAATGACAATATAGGTCATTCCCTCCGTCTCACCACACATTTGACGAAACACCTTCTACCGTAATAATCGTTAAGTAAAAAGATAGTTTTGAGAGTTAGTTTAAGAAGAACTCCTGATTTCGGCTCAGAAGGCTTTGGTTGAAGCCCAAAACTCTTTATATTGCCCTACTTATAATTATTCTATCAATGTTTTACCTAGGATTAATGGGAATTCTTCTAAATCGCCTACATTTCTTATCTATACTTCTGTGCCTAGAACTATTGCTAATCTCATTGTTTATAGGAATTGCTACCTGAAAAACAGGAAAATTTATTCCCCAAAAAACGACATTTAATCTCCTTTTATTAACACTCTCTGCCTGTGAAGCAAGCATAGGACTGTCTCTTATGGTAGCACTCTCCCGAACCCACTCTTCCGATCTGGTGGCAAGATTAAGACTCCTTCAATATTAATGGCAACTTGAGCACAATTTGGTCTACAAGATGCGTCCTCCCCGCTAATGGAGGAGCTGACATACTTTCACGATTACGCCTTAATCGTACTAACCCTCATTACAATACTAGTATTCTACGGACTAGTCTCCTTGCTTCTACCTTCTAGGACCAATCGGTTTTTTCTTGAAGGCCAAGAACTAGAAACTATTTGAACTGTTGTTCCTGCTTTTATTCTTATTTTCATCGCACTTCCCTCTCTCCAACTCCTTTACCTAATGGATGAAGTTAAAAATCCTTTTTTAACGATTAAGGCAATAGGACACCAATGATACTGAAGATACGAATATACCGACTATAAAGACTTAGAGTTTGACTCCTACATGGTCCCTACTTCAGATATTTCTCTAGGCAAACCCCGACTTCTAGAGGTAGACAATCGACTAATATTACCAATGCAAAATCCTATCCGAGTCTTAGTATCCTCCGCCGATGTGTTACATTCATGAGCTGTTCCCTCCCTAGGAGTAAAGATGGATGCAGTCCCAGGCCGACTTAACCAGACCACCTTTTTTGCGGCTCGGGCGGGATTATTCTATGGACAATGCTCTGAAATCTGCGGGGCAAACCATAGTTTTATGCCTATTGTCATAGAGTCCGTCCCTTTCTCAAATTTCGAAACTTGAGTCGCCCAATACATAGAAGAATAAACCCTTAATTAGCTTATTTAAAGCCCTAAACTCTTAATTTAAAAGAAAATAGTTAAAACCTATTATTAAGGAGTGCCACAGCTAGACTTTACTTGATGGATAATTAATTTTTTTATAATTTGAACTGCCGTTTTGTTAGCCCTTATAATTTTGGTCAATAACAAGACAGCCCAAAAATTAACAACAACAGACTCTTTGACAATAAAAAAGACTAGAACAAAATGACAATGACTGTAATTGCAAGAATTTTTGGTCAGTTTTTTCCTGAAACTCTCTTGTTCATTCCAATGAACCTATTCTCGATTGTATTTGCTCTATCTTGAATAACATTTATTTACCCCACAAAATGGGCCCCATCCCGATTCCAATCTATATGAGTTAGATTCCGCTCTAATGTTTTAGAAATGATATTTCAAAAAACAAGCCCTAAAACCGCCCCATGAGCCGGCCTGATAACTTCAGTGTTCGTGGTGATCCTCTCTGCCAAAGTTCTCGGTCTATTCCCTTATGCCTTCACTGCTACAAGACACATATCTTTGACCTATAGTCTAGGATTTCCCATTTGAATGGCTGTGAAAATTCTTGGTTTTTACCTCGCGTTTAACAGACGACTAAGACATCTAGTTCCACAGGGAACTCCTAGAGCACTAATACCACTGATGGTGTGAATAGAGACTCTAAGACTATTTGCTCAGCCCATAGCTCTCGGCCTTCGACTAGCCGCCAACCTTACAGCAGGCCACTTATTAATTTTTCTTCTTTCCACTGCTATTTGACTTTTATCCTCTAGTTTGATGGTAAGAATTCCAATATTTATAATTTTTGTTTTACTATTCGTGCTGGAAATAGGGGTAGCCTGCATTCAAGCATACGTATTCACCGCTCTGGTACACTTTTATCTCCAACAGAATATTTAAATTATGGCTCATCAACACCCATATCATTTAGTAGATCAAAGCCCATGGCCTCTAACTGGGGCTATCAGTGGCTTAATGATGACATCAGGCCTAGTCCTATGATTCCACACCCAAAAAATGATTTTGCTCTTCACAGGATTTTTACTACTAATACTAACAATGATTAACTGATGACGAGATATAGTGCGAGAAGCCACATTTCAAGGAAGACATACAGCGATTGTAGAAAAAGGTCTTCGATATGGTATGATTCTTTTTATTACTTCCGAAGTATGCTTCTTTTTTGCTTTTTTCTGGGCCTTTTTCCACAGAAGACTAGCCCCAGCAGTTGAAATTGGAGTCACTTGACCACCATCAGGAATTACTCCTCTAAACCCCTTTTTGGTTCCCCTACTTAAAACTGCCGTTCTATTATCCTCAGGAGTTACTATTACATGATCGCACCACAGAATTCTAGCTGGAAAACGAAGAGAAGCTATACAGGCATTATTTCTAACAGTTGTACTAGGAGTTTACTTCACTATACTCCAAGCATGAGAATATATTGACGCCCCATTTAGTATAGCCGATAGAGTCTATGGCTCTACTTTTTTTGTGGCAACAGGGTTCCACGGCCTCCATGTTATTATAGGAACAACCTTTTTACTAGTATGCTTAATTCGACTATCAGGCCATCACTTTTCAACCCATCACCACTTTGGATTTGAAGCCGCTGCTTGATATTGACATTTTGTAGACGTAGTGTGACTTTTTTTATATGTCTGCATCTATTGATGAGGATCTTAAAGAGAAAAGAGGAATTGAACCTCTATCCAACGGTTTCAAGCCGCATGCATTTCTATCTGCCACTTCTCCTAATCATATATAAATAGTGACAACAACAATTTTCTTATTTTCAATTACTTCTATTGTCGCAATAGTATTTGCCCTTGCGGCACATATCTTGCCCGCCCGAAACAGAGACGGAGAAAAGAGATCCCCCTACGAGTGTGGATTTGACCCGCTGAAATCAGCCCGTCTTCCATTCTCCTTTCGATTTTTTCTAGTTGCCATACTATTTCTCTTATTTGACCTAGAAATAGCACTTCTATTTCCACTTCCAGCAGCAAGATTTATTACCCACCCATCCACCCTGATCCTTGTTTCGTTGATATTTATGGCTATTCTAGTAGCCGGACTAGTATTTGAATGAGTGAAAGGAGGATTAGAGTGGGCAGAGTAAATTTCTGTGTTCCTTAAAATAATGATCACTCTAATATTATTCACCACCGGAATTGTGATAACCACTCTCATAGTCCCTCAAAAAAAGCTTTGAGCTAACGCCATCTCACAAAGGGCCCTACTCTCCCTTCTTTCATTACTAATATTTTCAAAACACTGATCCGCTCCTTGACACAACCTATCCAGCATATTGGCCTCAGACTCTATATCAGCACCACTAATAGCGCTAAGTTGTTGATTAGCTCCAATATCCCTAATTGCGAGCAAAAAAACCATAAGAAAGCAAAGTGAACTAAACCAACGAACTTTTGTAATAACAATAATTTTTATCGTTGGTGCCCTAATAGTGACATTCTCTGCCCTAGAACTGCTCTTATTCTATGTTGCCTTCGAAACCACATTAATTCCTACGCTTATACTCATTACACGGTGAGGAGCACAAATGGAACGATTTCAAGCAGGGCTTTACTTCATGTTCTACACCCTCTTTGGCTCTCTGCCATTGTTAATAAGCCTTGTCGCAATATACATTTCAAGTTCGTCTCTCTCTATTCCAAAAGTAGAACTAATTTGAACTCCTGAAGAAAAGATTAAAACACTCACGATCTGATGAACCTTGTCCATCATAGCCTTCTTAATTAAGATGCCAGTCTATGGCTTTCATCTATGATTACCAAAGGCTCATGTGGAGGCTCCCGTGGCAGGGTCCATGATTCTAGCTGCTATCCTATTGAAGTTAGGAGGATATGGACTTATTCGACTGATTAGGCTGTTCGCCACTATATCATTAAAATCCCTTTCTCTTGCTCTAGTGGCATTCTGCTCTTGGGGAGCATTGATAACAAGAATAATTTGCATACGACAAACGGACCTGAAGGCACTTATAGCCTACTCTTCAGTTGGCCACATGAGAATAGTAGCAGCAGCTATCTTTTCTTCCACCAAATGGGGAACAAAAGGGGCACTAATGTTAATGATAGCACACGGACTAGTTTCCTCAGCCTTGTTTTCCCTTGCCAAAACTGTATATGAACGAAGAGGAACACGAACCTTGGCTATAACCCGAGGGCTTAAGACAATTTTACCCCTCAGCACGCTATGGTGGTTAGTAATGTCTGCAGCGAAATTAGGACTCCCTCCCTCGCCTAATTTAATAGGGGAAATACTTATATTATCTTCCCTAATATCCTGATCTATTTGGCTGTTTCCAGTAGTCGGCTTAGCAACCGTGTTTGGCGCAATCTACTCACTAATGATTTTTCAGTTGTCACAACAAGGAACCTCTACCAAAAAAATAAACAAAATTTCTCTTTCTTTTTCCCGAGAGCACCTATTAGCAACCCTCCATACACTCCCTCTACTGTTAATAATCATTAATCCCATATCAGCTCTCATCACCTGACTAAAGTAGTTTATGAAAAACACCAGCCTGTGGCACTGGAATAACTGGTTAAAACCCAGTCTTAAGTCCGAAATCTATTGGTTTACCTTAGTCCTGCTAAGTCTAAAGGTCTGCGGTTCAACTCCGTTGAGTTTTCGATGGTAATAAATCCATCAACTATAATCTCTACGCTCAGAATAAGAATAATAGCTATTCTTGTAGTAAGAATATTTTTCTTCACCAAGTCTTACTTTTCTTCTCCCAAAAGGAAAAATTTAAGAAAATTTCAGATATCGAAAAATACATTAAAGAATAAACCCAACAAAAGAAGAATTAATTATAAAAGAGGCCCCTTTGCCATAAGAGTTCTCAAGACCCTAGCTTTCTTATCCCTTATCTCACTCCTTGTTTCGGTAAATAAAAGATTCAAGCCCATAAAACTAACCTTTTCCCTATGATTAAATAAAACTCCAACTAACATATCGATAAATTTTTTACTTGACCAGTATTTCCTACTTTTTTTGTCCGTTGGGCTTATAGTAACCTGGTCAATAATGGAATTTTCTTTCTACTACATGAGAGAAGACCCTAAAAGAGAAGCTTTCTTCCGACTTTTGACCATTTTCCTTCTAAAAATGTTAATTTTAACTTCGTCGAAAAGACTATTCTTAGTATTTTTGGGATGAGAAGGGGTAGGTTTCCTTTCTTTTTTATTAATAAGATGGTGAGCAACCCGAAAAGACGCGAGAAGGTCCGCTCTTGAAGCCGTAATATATAACCGAATAGGAGACATAGGACTTATAACCTTTATGTCCCTTGCAGCTCTTACAGCCAAATCTTGAAACCTGACCGAAATAATAAAAAGAACCCCCAAAGACCACCTCACCTTGTTTATGTTGTTCGGGTTAGTTCTGGCCGCCGCCGGCAAGTCGGCCCAATTTGGTCTTCACCCATGGCTCCCCGCCGCAATGGAAGGGCCAACTCCGGTCTCGGCCCTACTTCACAGATCAACCATGGTTGTGGCAGGAGTATTCCTCCTGGTCCGAACCAGCGAACTGTTTTCTAATTACCCTAACGCAAAAACCATAGTATTAGTTCTAGGAGGAACAACTGCCCTGTTTGCCGCCTCAACTGCAATAGCCCAACACGACATCAAGAAGATTATTGCATACTCCACAACAAGACAACTTGGGTTAATGGTGTCCGCGATAGGAATAGGACAACCGGTTTTAGCATTTTTTCATATATGTACCCATGCCTTCTTTAAGGCAATGCTATTTTTATGTTCGGGGAGAGTAATTCACAGCTTAAAAAACGAACAAGATCTTCGGAAGATGGGAGGGATAAGTAACCTCCTACCAGTTACATCAGCTTGCTTAGCCCTGGGAAGACTAGCCTTAATGGGAACCCCCTTCCTAGCAGGATTCTACTCAAAGGATCTTATCTTGGAAGCGGCAAGGGCAAGATTTGCAAAAGCGCTAGGAATTTCCCTGGGAATAATAGCAACAATGCTAACTGCCGTCTACAGGTTTCGAATTGTTTTCTTCTGTTTCTCATCAAACAACTCTATCTCCCCCTTTTCTCCTATTGGGGAAGAGAAAAGAAACTTAATAAATGCCCTCCTACGACTCTCCATTGGCACAATTATAAGAGGATGGTTCTTCTCCAACTTTGTCTTCTCCCCCCCTTCTTTTATTGTCACACCCAAAGAAAAGAGCCTCCCGCTAATAGTAACAGTTATTGGCCTAACAGTAGTTTTCGTTTCTCTAAAGTACTTATCCTCTAATCCCATAAAGAGAACCTCTCACTCAACAGCGAGATCTCAATGATTTTTCGTTGATATTGTTCACTCAATTACCATACTCACCTCTTTTGTCTCTTCTTTATTCTTGTCCTCACGAACACTAGACCGGGGATGACAAGAAAACATCGGCCCACAAGGAATAGCCCAATCTTCTACTACCCTGTCCAAGGCGAACCAAGCAAGACAGATAGGACTAATAAAGCGTTACATTGCCTCATCAATTGCCGCCATAACTGTTATAGCAACCCTCACTTTTGTGCTCCTATCATAACTAAATTGCACGAATGACTGTTTTTTCAATTCCACGAGAAATTATTAAAGCTCCAACCAACACCACAAGAAGAACAAATACACCAACTAAGACTAGAACACCTCCCTCATTATAGAAAGTTCTACTTCCTATTAACCTTTCCCCGTTTATGATACAAGAGAAAGAGTTTCTAAAGTCTTGGAAATTGTCAAAAGAAAGGAATACCCAAGAAGAAAATAGAACGGACAACCCAATAACTTCCCCCAGATTATTTACTGAAGGAAACCGCTCGGCTGAAATAGCACTAGAGTAAGCAAAGACAACTAACATTCCCCCCATGTAAACAAGAACCAAAACAAGGGCTACAAAAGAACCCCCCAGAAAAGACAAGACAATACAACCACATATAGACACAATTACTAGCCCAAGGGCAGAATAATAAGGAGACAACCTATAAAATACCAAAGTTCTCCCAAAAAGCATTAATACAAGAATTAAATACAACGCCATTAATTATATATAACTTAAAATTATGCCAGGTCCATTACGAAAGGAACACCCTATTTTCCGAATTTTAAAAAGAACATTTGTCGACCTCCCACTTCCCTCTAACCTCTCTATATGATGAAAATTTGGCTCCTTACTGGGGCTATGCTTAATAATACAGATTTTAACCGGACTATTTTTAGCAATGCACTACACAGCCGATATCTCCCTAGCATTCTCATCAGTCAGACACATATGCCGAGACGTAAATTACGGATGACTACTTCGTAAAGTGCATGCCAAAGGAGCTTCTCTATTTTTTATCTGTATGTATTGCCACATAGGTCGTGGACTTTACTATGGGTCCTACAACAAGATAGAGACCTGAAAAGTAGGAGTAATTTTATTTTTAATAACTATACTCACCGCTTTCATGGGCTATGTATTAGTTTGAGGTCAAATGTCCTTTTGAGCCGCAACTGTAATAACAAACCTAGTCTCCGCTATTCCCTACATAGGCACAACAATTGTACAGTGATTGTGAGGGGGCTTCTCAGTAGACAATGCTACCCTAACTCGATTTTTTGCCTTCCATTTTCTGTTCCCCTTTATTATAGCAGCATTAGCCATAATTCACCTAGTATTTCTTCACAACAGAGGGGCAAACAACCCTGTCGGACTGAAAAGCAATTATGATAAGGCCCCATTCCACATTTATTATACCACAAAGGACACTGTAGGATTTATAGCCCTAATTGCAGCGTTGTTTAGCCTAGCTTTACTGTTTCCCGGCGCTTTAAAAGACCCCGAGAAATTTATCCCGGCAAACCCCCTAGTTACCCCTCCACACATACAACCGGAATGATATTTTTTGTTTGCCTACGCCATTCTACGGTCCATTCCGAACAAGTTAGGAGGAGTGATAGCATTGGTAGCAGCCATTCTAGTACTTTTTCTAATGCCATTGCTTAAAACATCCAAGAAAGAGTCTAATTCATTCCGCCCCCTCTCTCAAGCAACCTTCTGAATTCTAGTGGCCACCTTTTTTGTATTAACGTGAATAGGAAGTCAACCTGTAGAAGAACCGTTCGTTCTTATAGGACAAATAGCTTCACTGCTTTACTTTAGTTTATTTATATTTGGCTTTCCCCTTATTTCTTCTCTAGAGAAAAAGATGATCTTTTCATAGCAAAGGTAGCTTAACAGATTAAAGCATAGCACTGAAAATGCTTCAAAGAGAGTTAAAGTCCCTCCCTTAGCAACCGATTTGGTCCTAGTCCTAACTTTAGCTAATTTTTAGTTGCCACATGCAAGCTCAATAGCAAACCAGTGAAGTAAAAATTTTGGTCTCCCTTGCCTAACAAGATAACAGGAGCAAAAATTTTAGTATCAGGCCCCAATCAATGCCCACGACACTAAGCAATACGCCACAACTGCAGTGCTAGACATTAGACAATCGGAAAAATCCGGATCTAGCAAAAAAATAAGAAAGGGGGTAAAATACGTGCCAGCCACCGCGGTTATACGTACTTCCTAAAGCTAAATAAAACGGTGAAAAGGGCGGTTAGAAAAAATAGATTTGACCGGAGCTCCCAGCTAGTGGTAAAAAACTAATCTGAGAAGAAACATAAGTCAAAATAAATATTTGAACCCGCGAAAACTAAGGCCTAAACCAGGATTAGATACCCTACTATACTTAGATGTGAACAACCTAAGCACCAGAGAACTACAAACTTAAAAGTTTAAAACTCAAAGGACTTGGCGGTTTTCCATACCTCCCTGGAGGAGCTTGCCATTGAATCGATAATCCACGAAATACCTCACCAACTTTTGTATCTCAGCTTGTATACCATCGTCGTAAGTCTACTTCTTAAGAAAGTTGACTACCAGGGAAAATTCCCAGACGTCAGATCAAGGTGCAGCACATGGGTTGGGAATGAGTGAGCTACAATGTTTAAAACAACCAGCGAAAATAGAAATGAAACAATTCTTTAGAAGTTGGATTCAGCAGTAAACCCCAAAAAGAAAGTGGGGCTGAAAAGAGCTCTGGAATGCGTACACATCGCCCGTCACTCTCGCCTAGCTTAACTTAAGTGAGGGGAGAAAAGTCGTAACACAATAGGCACACCGGAAGGTGTGCCTGGAAAATGCTTCTATAGTTGAACCACAACAAGAGCTTTTCACGCTCTAAGTTTGAGTTAAAATCTCAATAGAAGCTCACAAAGCCTTGAAGGCTCAATAGTTAGAGCGTCAAGTCTTGTAAACTTGGAGAGAGGGTTAAAGTCCCTCTCAAGGCTTTTATATTTCCCATCAGGACATATCCCCCTCTCTCCTGTCGTCGATCGGGTATTTCTGTATTACCTTTTTTGCTTATGGGGGGGGGGGGGGGGGGGGGGGGTGTG